AATTCCAACTGTAGTAATTAATACTACCAAAATAGAAGTAAGGGGGTCAATCAAGTGTCCGAACTCTAAAGAAAAATCGTTATTGATAGTCCATGACCATATATATTGATAAATAAAACTGCTATTTATTTGCTGAATAGACAGATCGATTGAAAAAATCATGACTATACTTAACAAAAAAATGCTTGGAAAAGCCCACATACGACGAAGTTTTTTTGTTGCTGCCGGAAAAAATAGGAGTCCCGCTCCTATTAACATAGGGACTGGGAATGTAACGAAAAGTATGATCCATGAATATTGATATATATGTTCCATAAAAAACTTTTTAAATTAATAATTAATTGTTTCTTGTTTCTGATTCATCGGCTCTTATATCTTTTTAATTTTAAATAAGTCAGTCAATATCAATAATAATAAAATAAAAATATGTAAAACTAAAATCGAATTTTCTATTCTTAATTATTCTTATTCTAAATTTTTCTTTTTCCAAAATACTTCACATATTTAAATCAAATAAAAATACTAGTGAAAAAAAAAAAGACTTATTCTCCAAAAAATTTTATTATTATTAAATTAATTACTTATACTTATTATTAATTACATAATTACAAGGTTTTATATACTTATATATAGAGAAAAGGTAAAGGATTATAAAGTAATATTTTTTATTTTGATAGGGAATAATAAAAAAAAAAGATGGTTTTATCAGATCTTTAGTGGATCCAATAAACTAAATAATTTTTATTTTAGTTCCTTTAGTCAGAATCATTAACTAATGCATTTTGGAATGGATTTAGTGTCTTTCATTATATTTGCAGAAAACACTATGATATTTAACACTTTTCCTTTACTAGGATAAAAGGAAAGAATTACTAAAAACTTTTTTTTTATTTAACAAATTAATTAATAGTCTCGTTCGAATTTGAAAATTGAATTTCAATTAGATATACTTTTTCTTCGAGTTTGACCAATTACTAGAACAAGAAGTTAAAGTTTTTTTTATTCGGATAAATAAAAATTCTAGGATAAATAAATTTGAGATTCTTAAACTTTATTGATGTATTATATTCCATGTATACATGGAATATAACGAAAAAAGACAAAGAAAAGAAAGGGATAGGCTTCTTTTATGTTACGAAAAGAGGAAAATTTACAAACTAAATATATAAGAATAAGGAAATATATAATAATAAATAGTAAAGAAAAGAACGGTTTTTTAAACTTTAACAATAAATGTCTTTCACATCCAACTATAACAATAAAAAACTTCTTTATTTTTGAATGGCAGTTCCAAAAAAGCGTACTTCTATATCCAAAAAGCGTATTCGAAAAAATATTTGGAAAAAGAAGGGATATTGGGTAGTATTGAAAGCTTTTTCATTAGCGAAATCCCTTTCTACAGGTAATTCAAAAAGTTTTTTTGTGCGACAAATAAAAAATTAAAGGTTGGAATAATCTGATTTGACTTGACATGAGAAAAGATCGAATTTTTTTTTTATTATTTCTAATTTATGTTAGAATTTCTAATATAAAATATATATAAATAAAATATATAACGATTTCCATTCTTTTTTTTTAATGTTTTGAACTAATCAATATTAAATTGAACTACTTTTGCTTTTATCGTGTGTAGCATAAAGAATTCTTTTGTCTATTGAATTCTAAAAATGATACTTTTTTTGCAAACAAAAAAGAAAAAAGAAAAGGCACAAAGTTTCACCTTTCTTTTTATTGTTAGGATCTTTTATTATGTTCAGGATGGGGATTCTTATTTTCCCCATCGACTCATTTGTCACAATCACAATAAAAAATATTCATAAGTTTTATCTTTTTTATATTTATACTATTTGAATATTATACTATTTGAATATATATAAGCAGGTCTTTGAATGATCTACTTTAATAATATGCTTGGGCTTGAAAATGGATCAAGGTATATATTAAATTAGACAGGATTTTTTTTAGTACGGAGTAGAACTCAAAAATTTTTTTGTTTGTTATGTCCAGATCAATACCTAATTGGGTTGTTAAATCCTAACACAAATTCTCTCCACAATAAAAACCTAACCAATAAAAAATTTTCATAAATTTCTTGACTGTAATATTAAAACCGTAATCCAAAAAAAAATTCGGTTTTTTTTTTTCATTATTAAATAAAATTTTCTTCATTAATTTTAATGTTTCCTAAAAAATATTATATTGAATTGACTCCTTCAAGCTCGACGATTAAATAACAATCGATTATTATGATTTCGAGCAAGCCGCTATGGTGAAATCGGTAGACACGCTGCTCTTAGGAAGCAGTGCTAGAGCATCTCGGTTCGAGTCCGAGTAGCGGCATAACTTCCCGTAATTTTCAAAAAGATGCAATAAATCCTATAATGAATTCAATTCCTGATTTCAATCCCATATAATTAGAACCCCCTTTTTTATTTATATTTAAAAAATTTTATGATATTTTCGACTTTAGAACATATATTAACTCATATATCTTTTTCAGTCGTGTCAATTGTAATTACAATTCATTTGATAACCTTATTTGGTGATGAATTCGTAGAACTATATGATTCGTCAGAAAAGGGCATGATAATTACTTTTTTCTGTATAACAGGATTATTAGTTACTCGTTGGATTTTTGGGGGACATTTACCATTAAGTGATTTATATGAATCATTAATCTTTCTTTCATGGGCTTTTTCCATTATTCATATGGTTCCGTATTTTAAAAAACAAAAAAATTATTTAAGCGCAATAACCGCGCCAAGTACTTTTTTTACCCAAGGGTTTGCTACTTCAGGTCTTTTAACTGACATGCATCACTCCGAAATCTTAGTGCCTGCTCTTCAATCCCAGTGGTTAATGATGCACGTAAGTATGATGATATTGGGCTATGCAGCTCTTTTGTGTGGATCATTATTATCAGTAGCATTTCTAGTAATCACATTTCGAAAAATCATAAGAATTGTTGATAAAAACAATAATTTATTAAATGATTCATTTTCCTTTAGTGAGATACAATATATGACGGAAAGAAAGAATGTTTTAAGAAATATTTCTTTTCTTTCTTCTACTTCTAGGAATTATTACAAGTTTCAATTGATTCAACAATTAGATGACTGGGGTTATCATATTATAAGTATAGGATTTATCTTTTTAACCATGGGTATTCTTTCGGGAGCAGTCTGGGCTAATGAAGCGTGGGGATCGTATTGGAATTGGGACCCAAAGGAAACTTGGGCATTTATTACGTGGACCATATTCGCGATTTATTTTCATACTCGAACAAATAAAAATTGGGAGGGTTTAAATTCCGCAATTGTTTCTTCTATCGGTTTTCTTATAATTTGGATATGTTATTTTGGCGTTAATTTATTAGGAATAGGATTGCATAGTTATGGTTCATTTACATTAACAATTAACATCTAATTTAGCAATTAACATTTAATTGCATTAAAGATTAAAGAAAGGGTCTGACGAATGCAACTCTATAGGACAGCAAAGCATATATACAAAAAAACTTCAGGTAAGCCGTTGAGAACCTTTTGAATCGCCATATTACTTGATTCAAAAAGTTCTCACAAATGCCAAAAAATTTTGGTTACAATTCATTTTTTTTTTTAACTTAAATTTAAGAGACGAAAAGAGAAGTTTTTTTCGTTGTATAACATTTTGATTTTTTGTTTTATTTAGAAAAACTATCTATAAAAATAATTAGATAGAATAGATTCGACTCTGTCAATTGATAATGAGAAAACGAAATCCGGATAAATACCAATACCTATTACAGGCAGAAGGATAGCAATCGAAACAAATAACTCCCGCGGTCCAGAATCAAAAAAATAAGAGTTTGGGGCATTAAACAGCTTGTATCCATAGAACATCTGGCGTAACATAGATAATAAATAAATAGGAGTTAATATCATTCCAACCGCCATTACAAAAGTAATTAATATTTTTGACATTAAAAGATATTTTTGGCCGGTAATTATTCCAAAAAAGACTATCAATTCCGCAAAAAAACCGCTCATGCCCGGTAATGCAAGGGAAGCTAGTGATAAGATACTGAATGTCGTGAATATTTTTGGCATTGGGGTAGCCATTCCGCCCATTTCGTCAAGATAAACACGACGTATTCTATCATAACCCGTTCCTGCCAAGAAAAAAAGTGCAGCGCCGATAAATCCATGTGATATGATTTGTAAAATAGCTCCATTGAGTCCCATATCACTTATAGAGCAAATCCCTATAATTATGAAACCCATATGAGATACAGAAGAATAGGCTATTCTTTTTTTAAAATTTCGTTGACCGGGAGATGTTGAAGCTGCATAGATTATTTGTATTACGCCTATTATTATCAACCAGGGAGAAAAGATAGAATGAGCGTGGGGTAATAATTCCATATTGATTCGAACCAACCCATACGCCCCCATTTTTAATAAGATTCCGGCTAGAAGCATACAAGTACTGTAATGCGCTTCCCCATGGGTGTCTGGTAACCACGTATGTAAGGGTATAATCGGCAATTTGACAGCAAAAGCAATAAGAAATCCAATATAGAAAAATATTTCTAGCGCCACAGGATATGATTGATTGACTGATGTTTCAAAATGGAATCTTGGTTCATTGGAGCCATATAAAGCGATACCTAAAGCTCCCATTAATAAAAAAATGGAACCCCCTGCAGTATACAAAATAAACTTTGTAGCTGAATACAGACGTTTCTTTCCCCCCCACATCAATAGAAGTAGATAAACGGGAATTAATTCTAACTCCCACATGATAAAAAAAAGTAAAAGATCTTGAGAAGAAAATAATCCTATTTGACCACTATACATTGCTAACATCAGAAAATGGAATAATTGGGAATCCCGAGTAATTGGCCGAGCCGCTAAAGTAGCTAAAGTGGTGATAAATCCTGTCAGTAAAATAGGTCCTAAAGAAAAGCCATCTATTCCCAGTCTCCAGTAAAAATCAAAAAATTGGATCCATTTATAATCTTCTGTTAATTGGATTAATGGATCGTCCAATTGGAAATAATAAGAGAACGCATAAGTCATTAAAAGGAGCTCTAAGGCGCATATACATAAAGTATACCACCGAATTATCTTATTTCCTCTATAAGGCAAAAGGAAAATTAAAGAACCCGCGGATATCGGAAAAACTACAAATGTTGTTAACCAAGGAAAAGAATTCGTGGTAAAGACAAGATACACTTGGACTAAAAAAACCCGTGCGCGAAAACGAAAACATAATATATATATATATTTTATTATTTTTTTTCGAGTACGGGTTTTTGTCGGTAAACAAAAAATAAAATAGATTCAAGTGGGTTTTTCTGGAAAGTATCAATAAGCTAGACCCATGCTTCGAGTTGTTTCATGCCATAAATAAACTCGAACACTCAAGAAATCTGTCGGACAGGCGGATTCACATCTCTTACAACCCACGCAGTCCTCTGTTCTTGGAGCAGAAGCAATTTGCTTAGATTTACATCCATCCCAAGGTATCATTTCTAATACATCTGTGGGGCAGGCTCGGACACATTGAGTACACCCTATACATGTATCATAAATCTTTACTGAATGTGACATTGGATTTCTAATTTTTTAACGTCATAAAATTTCAATCTAGTAAATTTCTAAACGAATCATTATATATTTAGACACCAGACGAATCAATGATTTAGCAGAATTTTCTTATTCAATTCTGGATCGACTCATGAGATAGAGTAGAGCCAAGATACTTTCATTTCTTACGTTTTCACAAACATGATCAGTAAGTTATGTATCATACATGCCAACTCGAATTAATGAATATGAAAATTATATTCTATATGATTAATACTACTTATTCAACAAATTCGATTGATTGATACGGGTTGATTTTCTGTTACGATAAATTGACGAAACAATAGCCAGTCCAATAGCTGCTTCAGCGGCTGCGATAGCTATAACAAAAATTGAAAAAATATTTCCTTTTAATTGACGACTATCAAAAAAATCAGAAAAGGTTACAAAATTTATATTAACTGCATTCAGTATAAGTTCAAGACACATAAGGGCTCTAACCATATTTCGACTCGTGATCAACCCATAGATACCGATAGAAAATAAATAGGCACTCAAAACAAGTACATGTTCGAGCATCATTGACCAACTCCTTATAATTTTCGAGTTTTTTTTTCAATATGAACAACAATCCAACATCAACAGATTGGATTGACTAGAATAAGAATATCGCAAGTACAGAACACAGAAATATATGGATAATAAATCAAGTTTATACATAAATAAGCTTTAAATCGAATTGAAGAAAAATAGATGTAATAACATAAAGTTTAATTTGAATTGCGATTATTAATTCTAAAGATTTATTACTGACGAGCCACAGCAATCGCACCTATCAAAGCAATTAAAAGAATTATTGAAATGAATTCAAATGGAAGAAAAAAATCTGTTGATAAATGAATTCCAATTTGTTGACCATTACTTATCAAATCTTGTTCTAGAATCTGATTTGTTCTTGTAGTCCAAATAATCCCGTACCATGACGTATCTGGAATAATAGTAATTAGTGAAACAAAAATGCTTGTACAAACTACGGAAGTAACCCCGTTTCCAACAGTCCAAAGATTAAAATCTTTGTAATATTCTGAACCATTCATGAACATCACGGCAAATAGAATTAAAACATTTATAGCTCCCACATAAATAAGGAGCTGTGCAGCAGCTACAAAATGAGAGTTTGATAAAATATAGAATAAAGATATACAAACAAGAACGAATCCCAACGAAAGGGCAGAATAAATTGGGTTGGTAAGTAATACCACTCCCAGACCCCCTAATATAAGACCTAATCCCAGAAAGACTAAAAGAAAATCATGTATTAGTCCAGGCAAATCCATTGCACGTAAAATAAGAGATAAAAAATTTGAATTGTTTTTTCATGACCTTATTGACTTGAGCAGGAAAAACTTTTTTATATTTATAATAGGTTCTTAATTGAATTAAACCCTAAATGGGGTAAATTACTATAGGTACAGCTATTGTACTAATCTCATTCTTTCTCGAAAAGGCATTCTAAATCTAAATTTCATTTTCGAAAAAATTATGGATAGAATTAAAGATATATTAATCTCATAGATTTTCAATCCAAATTGAGTCGCGATGCTATTCTCATCAATCAATCAAATCATTGTACTTTTTGTAGTTATTGACCAAGAAAAATGAAAGAAATACTATTCCACCCCTTTCGATCAAAACAAAAATTTAGTTTAAAAATTGTACTTTTTAATTAATCAAGGCGGTTTACCTATTTTTTTGAGTTGAATTCAAAATTGTTCGAATTGTATAATCGTCAACTACTGACATTGGTAAACGACCTAAAGCAATTTGCTTATAATTCAATTCGTGACGATCATAAGTAGAAAGTTCATATTCTTCAGTCATTGATAAACAATTTGTTGGACAATACTCAACACAGTTGCCACAAAATATACAGATTCCAAAGTCAATACTGTAATTAAGCAACCGTTTCTTTCGAATGTCAGTTTCCAATTGCCAATCAACAACAGGTAGATCTATAGGACATACACGAACACATACTTCACAAGCAATGCATTTATCAAATTCAAAATGGATTCGACCGCGGAAACGCTCCGATGTGATTAATTTTTCATAAGGATATTGAATAGTTACAGGTAAACGGTTTGCATGGGATAAGGTAACTATGAAACTTTGACCAATGTACCTTGCAGCTCGTATGGTTTGTTGCCCATAATTCATGAACCCAGTTACCGTGGGAAACATATCATGAATATTTATGAATAATTTTATGTTTGTTTTTTCTCTTGTTTGAAGACAAATCATGAATATAGAAAAACTATTCTTTTCTTTTAGTATTCTTTTATAGTGAAAGGAGTTGGAAAGAGGTTGTTAATAATAAATTACCGAGAGAAATAGGTAAAAGAAATTTCCATCCAAGATTTAAAAGTTGGTCCATTCTTAGTCTAGGTAAAGTCCATCTTGTTGAAATAGGAATGAACAAGAACAAATAAGTTTTAACCAATGTAATAAAGATACCAATTGTTGTTCCAAAAATTCCACCTATTTTATTTATTTCAAAAAGCTCAGGAACGAATATATACGGAATAGAAATATTCCAACCCCCCAAGTAAAGAACTGTTACAAATAATGAAGAAACTAATAAGTTTAGATAGGAAGCAATATAAAATAAACCAAATTTGATACCCGAATATTCGGTTTGATAACCTGCTACTAATTCTTCTTCTGCTTCTGGTAAATCAAAAGGTAATCTTTCGCATTCTGCTAGAGAAGAAATAAAAAAAATGAGAAATCCTATAGGTTGACGCCACAAATTCCACCCCCAAAAACCAGATTTTGATTGTGCCTCAACTATATCAACTGTACTTGAACTGTTAGATAATTATAGTCGGTGATAACATCACTGCCCCCATCGCTATTACAGAACCGTACATGAGATTCTCATCTCATACGGCTCCTCGAAGGCTATAAATAAATAAATTTAAAGATCGTATTATTTATTTTGATATATTTGTAGAATAGATAGGATCAAAACCAAATCTATCGACGTTCCCAAATTCGAGCAATGAAATTCTATCTGTTATAATACAAAAAAAAAGTACTTCTGAATTGATCTCATCCTTTACTTTAATAATTTCAATTTTTCTTTCTTGAGTAATAACTAAAATCCTTCAATAAAATACTCTTATTAAAAAGCAAAATATTCCTTGTAAAAATCCCAATAGATATTTCAACCTATCATTTTCGATTACAAATTAGATATTTCGAATTATGACATGAATTCCATCTCTGTGAATATCGGTATAGGAAAAAAGAATAAAAAAAGATTATTTTTTTTATATTGTAATTAGAGTCTTTTTTTTTTTTTTCGTTCCTATTCTTCTTTCTGAATTCTTCTTTCTGAAAAAAAAGAAAAGGGGGATTCAAAAAAGGAAAGGATTATTTCGTTCCTGATAGTTATTTCTTTAATCGGTGGGTAGGAGCATACTCTGGATCGGAATCATGGGGAGTACTTCCTGATCATTTCTACCAACTTAAAGCCCCAATTAATATACTTTTATATTATGCCAAAATATCCTTTTAGATAATTTTTAAAATCTCTATTACTAATCCTTTGTGTATCTTGGTGTTCCTAACCATCCACTCATTTTTGCTCAATCACCTGTTAGCATTATGGTAATACATATAAATGATAGTGACAACTCAACAAGGTTGATCTTTTCTTTTGAGCCCGCTTCAAGCCAGGATGACTAATCAACCAATCTTGGGGCAAACGGTCTTTTTTTCTTATGTTTATTTCTGTTTTACTCTTGTACATAGGAAATGAGTCTCAATTTTTTACTGCAAATTTAGAAGTTGTTTTCTTTCACTCATAGAACTATCCAATTTAGTTCATCAACCCAAATGATGAATAAAAAATGAAGATATCTATTCAATTCATTTCGCCTTCTTCCTAAAAAGAAAGGAATAGGGAAAAGTTTATGTTTCAACGAATCACACGTAGAGATATGGATAACACACAAAGAGTTAAAGGTATTTCATAACTAATTGATTGAGCAGCAGCTCGTAGACCACCTAAAAAGGAATATTTATTATTTGATCCATATCCTGACATAAGAAGTCCAATGGGAGCAATACTTGAAATGGCAATCCATAAAAAAACACCCATATTTAGATCAGTTAATACAAAGTGATAGCCAAAAGGAATTACTGAATAGCTTAATAGAGTTGATATGACTGCTATGGATGGTCCGATACTGAATAAACGAGTATCCCCCCTAGATGGAAAAAGATTCTCTTTGAAAAGTAGTTTTGTTCCATCTGCTAGAGCTTGAAGAACTCCTAAAGGACCGGCATATTCGGGTCCAATACGTTGTTGTATCCCTGCAGATATTTCTCTTTCTAACCATACAATTACTAGTATGCCTATCGTGATTCCCAATACAAGACTCAAAATAGGGACAAACACCCATATAATTCCACAGACCTCGTTTAAGGATTCTAATCTAGAAAAAGAATTGATAGCTTGTACTTCTGTTGTATCAATTATCATTTCAACGATCAACTTCTCCCATAATGATATCTATACTACCTAGTATTGTCATAATATCGGCCAATTTCATTCTTTTAACTAATTCAGGAAGAATTTGCAAATTGATAAAACCCGGCGGGCGAATTTTCCATCTCCAAGGAAACCCGCTCTGATCCCCTATCAGAAAAGTTCCCAATTCTCCTTTTGGGGCTTCGACTCTCACATAAAGTTCTTGTTTCGGTAATTCAAAAGTAGGAGAAGTTTTTTTACTAACGAATCGATATTCGAAATCGTTCCATTCTGGACCCCTTTCTTTATCAAAACGTCGGGTTTCTAAATTTTCATAGGGCCCCCCCGGAATTCCTTCCAGAGCCTGTTGAATAATTTTTATAGATTCCATCATTTCCCCAATTCGGACTAAATAACGAGCTAATGAATCTCCTTCTTTTTGCCACTGGACTTCCCAATCAAATTCGTCGTAACACTCATAATGATCAACTTTACGAAGATCCCATTGTACTCCAGAAGCTCGTAGCATTGGTCCCGATAACCCCCAATTTATTGCTTCTTCGGTACCAAGAATACCTACTCCTTCAACTCGTTCTAAAAAAATAGGATTTCGCGTAATAAGTTTTTGATATTCAGCAACTCCTGTTAAAAAATAATCGCAAAAATCCAAACATTTATCTATCCAGCCATGAGGTAGATCAGCCGCTACCCCCCCGATACGAAAATAATTATGCATCATTCTCATACCAGTGGCAGCTTCGAATAAATCATATACTAACTCTCTCTCTCTAAAAATATAGAAGAAAGGGGTTTGTGCCCCAATATCTGCCATAAAAGGGCCAAGCCATAACAAATGAGAAGCTATACGACTCAATTCCAACATAATTACTCTGATATAACCAGCTCTTTTAGGTACTTGAATATTTCCTAACAGTTCTGGACCATTTACTGTTATTGCTTCGGTGAACATAGTAGCCAAATAATCCCAACGTGTTACATAGGGCAAATATTGTATAATTGTTCGATTTTCCGCAATTTTTTCCATTCCTCTGTGTAAATAACCTAATATTGGTTCACAGTCAACAACATCTTCACCGTCTAAAGTAACGATGAGTCGAAGAACACCGTGCATTGATGGGTGATGGGGACCCATATTGACTATCATAAGGTCTTTTCGTGTAGCTGGTACATTCATAGGGGTTTCCTCGATTTATTCTTCCATGAATTACTGAAAACAAAAAAAGTTCATCTCAAGATCTAATAAATCAAATAATTCAAAAAAATTCTTCAAATTAACGAGTTTTTGACTCCCGAATATCCAACCGGCTAATTAATTCTTTATAATGTATTCTATTTTTCTTTGCTAAATAAGATAGCAATCGTTGACGTTTTCCTAGAATTTTTCGCAAACCTCTCTGGGATAAATAGTCTTTTCTATGCAATTCCAAATGTGAAGTAAGTCTTCGTATCTTCTTAGTGAAACTTACTATTTGAAATTCAGCAGATCCCTTATTTTCGTCTTTTTTTTCTTGTGAAATAACGGAAATGCATGAATTTTTTACCATAAAATAAGTACCCCCTTTTTATTTTTAGTTTAAGATATTTTTTATTGATCAGTAATAATAGAAAATGGAAATAATAATATCAGTTCATTTTAATTTGGTATACACAAAAATCTTTCTTTGCTAGTAATTCAAAAATTTGTCAAATAAAATTTATCATTAATCAATCCAATTTTTTTTATTCGGTTATGTTATAGATATAAAAAGGATGGTCTATTGTTTCGGTTTACAAAAGAGAAAAAAAATTCTATCGAAAATTAAAAGTAAAAAAATTCATTTCTAGATCTAATTGATACATGATTGAATTCCATGTACCAGAATGGAATATGGAGTGTAAAAGAATGACGTGTCCATCTCTTTGTTTTCATATACTAGATCAGATATCCTATGGGATATATGAAAAATGCGCCCTTACTAAAACTAAAATTTCAACTGTGGATATATATATATTCTTACCATACTGAAACGACTGGCATTGTTAGTATCGAACCAATAACGATTCATACAAGCTAAATCTTCTAGTCGAAAATTGGGCCAAATAACAATTTTTAATTTAATTAGTTTATTTTTATCTCTATCAAAATGTTTTCTTTTATCCAAAATGGAACCACTGTTATTACCATTGAAAATTTCTGTATTTATATGAATATCGTTTTGATTTTTAAAATTGAAAGAAGTTAGAATTCTTAATTCTCTACGACGTTTAGGGGATAAAATATTTTCAGGAACAAGTAAATCATAATCTTTTTTGTCTCTATTTCCAATTAGACTTTGATGTCTTTCAATAGATTCGATAAAATTCTTTTTATCAACATAGATTTTTTCTCTGTATTTTTGATTAATTTGTTGTTTGTTCTTATGAACTAATAGGATACCTACCGTTTGATACAAAAAAAATGGGCCATCATTTTTTACTGACAGACGAAGAGGTTCGATAATTAATATCCCCTTTTTCATCAATTCTGTAAGAGTTAAATCTTTCTGAACCATCAGAATACTCAGACTTATTTCTTGCCTTTGAATAGAAGATATAAGAATTTCTCGTGGATTTGTCAGTCTAAGCAGAAGACAATAGACTTTGATATTATTGATTATTTTTTGATTTAAAGAACCATTCCATCTTAATTGAAAACATAAATATCGTTTTAGGAAGAAATCAAGCTCTACTTCCGTATGACTTTTGTTTTGTTTTTTATTTCTATGTTTTTTCATATCTAATCCCATATAATCTTCTTCAATATCTTTTTCTTGATTTGCGAAAACTGATCCAAAGTCCATTTGGTCTTCGGATTCTTTTTCTTCGTGATTTCGATTCTCTAATTCAATGAATTTTTTTTCATTCGAGGATATAGATAGAAAAAGATCGCCATTTTTCTTCCCCTTGATTTTCTTATTTTTACTAATATTTTCATTTCGATGAAAATTGAAAAGAAGAAATTGGATGGGTATCACCCACGGTTTTATCTTATATGTGTTATAAAGTATCACAAATTTTTGCAAGAACCAAAGTTCAAAATTTGATACGAGACGATTTTGTATTTCTTCATTCATTCCCATCCAATCAAAAAGGTTTTTTTTTTGATTGGATGAATTGACTTCTTGATCTTGGTGAATTGTAAGAAAAAAAAGACTTTTCTTATCAATTTTATCAATTATTTGATACTTATTAGTCCTAGTTTTAGTATTTTTTTTATCTTTGCTTCCGATATCGATCCAGGACTCAATATCGACCTTCTTTCTAAGACAAAAATTGAGAATTCTCCAATCAAAATATTTTCTATCCGGTCTTTTCTCCATATCAATAATATCATCTTCCGCTAGATAATTATTGATAGGAATACCTTCTAATATTTCGAATAGTTTTCTTTTATTTGTGTTGTAATTATAAGAAATCTCTTGTTTATTATTTACTTGTACTAGGGATCCGTAAATATATGAGTCCTTCTTTTTTTCATAATTAATAGATTTATATGATAAAAGATTATATCTATAGTGTTTTTTGAAATTATCTTTTTGATTTGGTAATGAGTCTGCCTCAAAATCATTTTCTTTTTCGTAATGAATTAATTGGTCTTTTTCATATAAATTCCACTTTTTATTTCGAACCATATGGTGTTGCTTGGTTCTATTTCGCCATTTTTTTGGTATTAATCTAGACCATCTAATTTGGGCTAAATCGTATTTATATTGATAATGACTCCTTAACCAGCTTTTCCATTGATCCATTACAAAATTTCTAAAATTTTTATCTTTTAATTCGGAATTAAATAATCCTTGGTCTTTAAAAGAATCCTTTATTTCATTCTTAAGAAAAAGGCCATGATATTGAAGGATAGATCTTAACTTATATAAGTTAATAATTTTAATTTGTGATAATTTGTAAAATACATATGCTTGTGACAAGGAGGATATATCACACTGTGAATTCTTATTAATAATAGAAATATTACTATTATTAAGTGACTGTTTTATAATCGAAATAAAGTGAATTGTATTTTGGTTTGTTTTATCAATTTTTTTGTGATTTTTTTCATTATTGTAAATGTATTCAGAAATTTTTTTTTTTGTTGATTCAAGAAAAAACTGTGCATTGATCCTCGGAATATTAATGATACCTAAAAAGATATCTATGTATATCTTTTGAATCAAAATTTTTATAAAAAAATAGAATTTACGCGCTAATCGAGCATTCCTTCTTTTTAATATCCGTGGAAGATTTTTTGATGATTTTAAATTTTTACCATTATAACTTATTTTGTTAGGACTAATATTTCTTTCCGAGGTTCTAATTTTAGTTTCCTTTTCTTTTGTAATTTTTTCTATTTGATTTATGATTATCTTTCTTCTAGAAGAAAGATCTTTCATTTTTTTTTCTGTCAATGAATAATTTATCCAAGCCGTAGATCGAATTGGGGTAGACAATTTCTGAATCGTCCCGTTATTTTTATTGATTGTCGAATCTTTTTTAGTTTCATCCACCAATTCATATACTTTTCTAAATCCAGATAATAAAATTGGATTTCTTTTTGAGTTTGAAAGTTTGTTTATTATTTCTTTTCGAAAAAAAATGTTTTTGATGACCCGGTTTTTTTTTTCTTTTGATAATTTTAGAAAAGATTTTCTTCTTTCTTCTAAAATTGTTATAACTCGAAAACTTTTTTTTTTCATTTTTCTAATTTTTTTTTCGAGTTTTTTAAAGATAGGTTCAAAGAGGGAAAGCCGTTTTCGGGGAGAACAAAAAGGCAGTTCAGCTTCCATTCCCCAAACCGTTAAAAAACAAAAATCATTTTTTTGTGTTTTCTTTTTCATTTGATCTTTGTGAGGGAATTTT